AGTGTTCAGCGAATATAGAAAAAGAAACTAAAAAAGAGCACCGTGCTATACTGGCAGAGCTTCAGCAAAACTAGGTAGCTTTCGCTAATGAGAGATGGATTGGGGGATTAGATTAGGTCTCCTAATTCATGGAATTAGTTTTCTCTTGATTAGTTTCTTTTTAAAGAAGCATTCTCCCTTGACTCGATCTTTAATTGAATTATCGATAGAACGTTGATCAATATAAAGGAAGAGATCGAGGATCACAGCAGGATCCTATCTGATCTTTGTCAACACAGGACTCGAAGCCCCCTGCTCAAACAAAAGGGTAATCCTTCGGAATTGAAAATTCCTTTCGGATTTCTTATACCAGTTTAATTATAGTTGAGGGGATAAGACTAATTTTTCATTCTATCTATATAGGGGGGGAGCCATTGTGAAGCCTAGAGAGGCGGAAGCAGCAAATCGCTTCTACCGAGTTCCACAACACTTAGCTTAGTAGCTTAACTCTTTCTACTGGCGTGGCGCTGCTGGATGCTTCTGATCAATAGAACAGGAAGAGGAGTCAGCCAAAAAGAAAGACCACCAAAAGTAACGACCACCAAGATACGCATAGTGATTCGATCTTTTGATAACCCATTTTTTGAAAACCATTTTGGGGGGCTTCCGCCTTACACACGGAAGATTGGATTGCCTGAATCACGAGTCTTATATACTGTGTTACGATCACCTCATATTGATAAAAAGTCCAGAGAACAATTTGAAATGGAAATCAAGAAACAATTTCTGGTCATAAAAACAGAAAAGCATGAATTGCGAAAGAAGTTATTTCGGTTAAAACGCCGTGCGACTCGGAGGACATAAGACTTCTTGGTCAAGCCAAAAAGATAGCCGGCAGAATGCTCCTACCCCACCATGCCTGGCCCTTTACCTTTCCTTAAGAATTGGGTGGGGGTATGGTATGCAGCGTGGGAAAGAATAAAAGAAGTGTCTGATACAACAGGTAACCTTAAGGAGTGGCGGCAAAGCTCTTGATTGATCAACGCGAGTGAACTGTGCTTAGACGCTTCGTAAAACCGCACCGATCTACGAGAGGAGCTGATGGATGAGTAGGCTTCCCCTTTCGATTTACGGAATGTGTGTGATCTGGGACACGATGGGGGTTTGCGTGCCTCGGTAGGAAAGAGATCACCGGAGTATAGCACAAGATCGCCTTTTTTTTCTTGCTGCCATGGGGTCGACCTGTAAACAAGGTAAACCCAATGGGAACCAAAAACGGGAGGGTACCACATTGACATTGGGCAGAAGACGATCCAAAAAGCGAAGGCTCACCCAGCTGAAGGCGATCGTGAGGGATGCTTACCTTATTATTAGATTAAGGGGAAAGGGGCAACCTATATGACTAATACTAATAATAAGAAAGGGGGTGAGATAGGCGACAGGTAGCTTGCTTCCAAGCCGGCCCGGCCGCGAGGAATCAAGAGATCTTTGCCGGTGCTGACTTGGATCTCGGGTGACGGAATAAGGCGCCCAGAAGTGACGAGCAGTCGCGGTCGAAGCTTGGCTACAGCGAAGCGCTTACCAAGCGCGAAGGATTCGTTCCTCTCCCACAAGAGGATGCGCGAACCTCCAAGTCAAGCGCGCTAGCGCGCTTGACCAAGGCTTTCTCCGATAGGGGCGCGGGTCGAGCGTCTTCAAACCTTCGCCACTTGAGCCGTATGCGGGGGAACTCGCACGTGCGGTTCTTAGGGGGGAGAGCTAGTAGGAACCATCCTATCCCAATAGCGTATATTTGGAGCTCAATATGAAATCCTATTTTTTTGCAAGACCCGTTCGGATAAGGGAAAACTCCAGAGATTGCTTCGAAGTAAGATCCTTGGACCCTTTCCTGAACCAGAACCGGGGGGGGGGGATCCAAATTTCCCATCAATAAAGTGAGGGCTTTCCGGACCTTCCCCACCCCTCTTTCCATTCTGCCTTCCCCTCTCACTCCCCCTTTTTCAAGAAAGAAGCCCCGCTCCCTAAGAAGGGGCCCCTCTCTGATAAGGAAGGAAACGAAAGAATCTCCATTTTATGACAAATCCGGTCCGATGGCTGTTCTCCACTAACCACAAGGATATAGGGACTCTCTATTTCATCTTCGGTGCCATTGCTGGAGTGATGGGCACATGCTTCTCAGTATTGATTCGTATGGAATTAGCACGACCCGGCGATCAAATTCTTGGTGGTAATCATCAACTTTATAATGTTTTAATAACAGCTCACGCTTTTTTAATGATCTTTTTTATGGTTATGCCGGCGATGATAGGTGGATCTGGTAATTGGTCTGTTCCGATTCTGATAGGTGCACCTGACATGGCATTTCCACGATTAAATAATATTTCATTCTGGTTGTTGCCGCCAAGTCTCTTGCTCCTATTAAGCTCAGCCTTAGTAGAAGTGGGTAGCGGAACTGGGTGGACGGTCTATCCGCCTTTAAGTGGTATTACCAGCCATTCTGGAGGAGCAGTTGATTCAGCAA